ATGATCCAACACCTAATCTCTACCATTATTACGTACCTACTAATCTTATTAGGTGTGGCCTTCTTTACCTTATTAGAACGAAAAGCTTTAGGTTATTTTCAAATTCGAAAGGGTCCTAATAAACTAGGGATTATAGGTATCCCCCAACCTTTAGCAGACGCATTAAAACTTTTTACCAAAGAGTGAGTTACTCCTAACTTCTCTAACTACTTTCCTTTTATTTTAACACCGACAATTATACTTATCTTAGCATTGAGGATATGGCAACTGTTTCCGTCTTTTATACTTACCTCTCAAATAACCCTAGGAATATTTTTATTTCTTTGCATCTCCTCATTAACCGTCTACACGACACTCATAGCTGGTTGAACCTCAAACTCCAAATATGCCCTACTCGGGGCGATCCGAGCTATAGCCCAAACCATCTCCTACGAAGTTACCATAACTCTTATTATTATATTCTACCTATTCCTAACAATAGAAATAGATATTGTAAGAGTCCGTATAACGAATAGGCCTATCTGAACCATCACACTATTTTTCCCTTTAAGAGTCATGTGATTAGCAGTAATTCTCGCAGAAACAAATCGAGCTCCGTTTGATTTTGCAGAGGGAGAATCAGAACTTGTCTCAGGATTCAACATTGAATACGGAGGAGCAGGATTTGCCTTCCTATTTATAGCAGAATATAGAAACATCTTAATAATAAGACTAATAACCTCATGTTTGTTAACTAGCACCTTAATTATATCCATCCCAGTAGCTATTATTTTTTTATGAGCTCGAGGGAGCTTACCACGTTATCGCTATGACCTTTTAATGGCCATGGCTTGAAAATCATTTCTACCTTTTAGACTTGCAACATTAATCGCCTTGACACCTCTTTTATTTTACTTCTAAATGCTGATAGTATATTCCGTACAATTGCCTTCCAAGCAGAAAGACCAAAATGGTCAGCATAACTATAAACTATTATACGTAATTACATTACTAATTCTTTCCGCTATTTGAATATATATAATACTCTCAATAACTCTTCCTATACATCCTTTACCTTTAGGAATTATAGTCCTTTTACTAGCATTCATCAACTGTACTTTAATTGCTTCAATTAGTCCTTGATACTCTTACATACTCTTTTTTATTTTTATTGGGGGGATACTAGTTATATTTGCCTACATTGCATCCCTCTCCCCCAACATAACTTTTTCCATTAATAGTTATGTAATGCCCTTCAGATTAACTCTTATTTCAATAATAATATTTAAAACCTCAAAATTAACCTCAAACAACACAATTAATACAGATATTGGCACTTCCATCAAAGATGGAACCCAAATTTTAAGGTTTCTATATACACAAAATGGTATAATCTGTGTGGTCTTATTGGCTTGTATGTTATTATTTACTTTAGTGGCTAGGGTCAAAATCTGCAAACCAAAATGCGGAGCATTACGCCCATTTGTACCATAATAGGCTCTAATATCATCATACGCTTAATCTTATAGTAACAACACACTAAAGTAGAGATATTATAACTAACCCTGCTACCCCCAACAAAAACACCAACAAAAACCTAATAAGGTATAAAGTATACTCTTCTATCACAACTACACCTCGCACCCACAATGGACATTGCCCATGTTGCGTTACTGAGTATAAATACCACGAATATAAACCCCTTAAAAAAGTTATAATCCCAGTTAATAAAGCAAATACTGTAGAATACCTTAATACAGAAATCCCAAGTATTAATTCACCCCATAAATTTAAAGAAGGTGGAGCAGCTATATTAATAGCACACACCAAAAATCAACACAAAGCAACTCCAGGAATCAAAACCAACCCACCTTTTACCAAATATAGCCTTCGAGTTCTGTAAAATTTATATGTTTCACTAGCTAAAAAAAACATCCCAGAAGAGCACAAACCATGCGCAACTATTATTAACAGACAACCTAATCAACCCCACTCCGTATTGGAATAAATACCCCCTAAAACTAACCTTATATGACCTACAGAAGAATAAGCCACTAAAGCCTTTACGTCATTCTGAGCAAAACATACTATACTTGCCACAATCCCGCCCCCCAATCCAAGGCAAAAAATACCAGAAACAGTTAAAGAACTAAACAACCTCAATGTATAAAAAACTCGAACTAACCCATAACCCCCAAGCTTAAGTAAAATACCAGCCAAAATTATAGACCCTGCCACTGGTGCTTCCACATGAGCCTTTGGTAACCACAAATGAAATCCATAAATAGGTAACTTTACTAAGAAAGCTAAAGAAGCACAAATAGTTATCAACCACCCTCATTCCGACCTAAGAAATTTTCACCCCCAAAAAACAGATCCCCCTCTAACCAAAACTATGCTAATTAGAATAAGAAGAGGAAGAGAAGCACTAACTGTGTATAATAATATATATTTTCCAGCCTGTAACCGCTCTGGTTGATAACCCCAACCTAAAATAATTAATAAAATCGGAATAAGTCTAAACTCAAACATAATATAAAAATTAAGTAAAGATCTCACACTAAAACAATACACAAGAATTACTGTCAAAATTAGAACCCTGAAAACAAACTCAATAGTTTTATTTTCTATTTTCCAAACATCACGAACCCTCGCCAATATTCTAAGACCAGAAACCAAAATAGTTAAAGACATTAAACTAAAAGAAAAATTATCAACAATCATAAAATTACCTCAACACCCCGCCAACCCAACAGAACTATACCATAATACTAATCTAATCAAATATATTAAAACATAACCCCATAAAACCCCTCACCAAAACACCCTTTGCCCTAATCCTCTTAACAAAGCCAATATCACCCTAATCACCCCTAAACTAAAAATGCCCTAAAACCAATCCACCCACGTAATCACTCCCAACACTACGAACCAAAGATACTAATACACTTAACCCTAATGCAGCTTCGCAAACACCAAAAGTTAAAAAAATTAAACAAACACTCCTCAACCACCCTTGAAAGACAACCAAACTAAAAATTATAATATAAACCCCTAAAGTAAATACCTCCATTCTTAATAAAGCCCCAAATAAACTTTTACGCTGAGAAACCAAACATACCCCACCTACTAAAACTCTAATAACCCCTACACCCACAACAGGGAAAAACCACACCTACTTTACTAACCCCCCCCCGAACCCTCTTTTTATTGGTTTCTTACCTAAAGAATCCTTAACTCCACCTGCATAATCAATAAAGTACTTACCCTCAATTATCCACCACATTGCTACCGAAAAAAAAATAAAAAATATTACAAAAACTACAATCACCATAACCCACGACATAGGACTTAACTGAGGCATAAAGGAATGCCTTACAAGGCAACTTGAATTTGACAAACTCAAATTATAAATTAACTAATCCCTTTACACTTCTAAATAAACCTCACTAGTGCCCTATAGGGTGATCAAAAAAGTACAACCCAACCAACAACACAAAAACGTAAGCTTGTAAAAACCTAACGGCAAACTCAAAAATAATATACCCTAATATTACTACGCTTCCTAACAACCTTCCAATAAACGAAACCTCATAAAAAAACCTTACAACATACTCTCCGATAACATGTAATATTAAATGCCCCATTGTAATGTTAGCAGCCAATCGAACACCTAAAGTAATTGGACGAATTAAAACTCTCACCCTTTCAATCAACACCAACAACGGAATTAACCTTATTGGTCTCCCAATAGGGACCAGATGGCCAGTTCTTTCTTTTCAAGAGAATACTCAACCACTCAACACTAAACAAAACCAAATTATTATTGCTAACACAAGAGTTAAAGACAAATGCCTTGTTGGTCTAAAAACATTAGGAATTATACCAAAAATATTTACAATAAAAATCATCATAAATAAAGAAACCTGCCCTAATGCAAAACCACCAAAAAACTTACCAGAACAACTCTTCACTAAACCTAAAATTACATTAACTAAAACAAAAAAAATAACATTAACCCTAGAAGCCATCATTCACACCCCCATTAAAGCAATAAATAACCCTATAAACCTCCTTACTCAGACAAAGCCTCTAACCCTAAAATTAAAATATGCTCCAGCATCCAAAGATGAAAAGATATCCATTAACATTATAACTCAACTTTGTTATTTAAGAACCCCATCAATAAATACACAAGTACAAAAAAATTCACACTACATCAACAAAATGTCAATATCAAGCAGCAGCCTCAAAACCAAAATGATGAGTAACAGAGAAATGATGTAAATAACATCGTACTGTGCATACAATTAAAAAAACTCTACCAATTAACACATGCAACCCATGGAACCCCGTTATAACAAAAAAAGTAGACCCATAAACACTATCAGCAACTCTAAAAGAAGCCTCCTCATATTCCCCTCATTGAAGTACAGTAAAGTATAAACCCAAAGCCACCGTTAATAGCAACCCATACAAAGCCTCCTCACGATTACCCATTATTAATCCATGATGAGCTCAAGTAACACTAACCCCAGAACCTAATAACACAGCAGTATTTAATAAAGGAACCTTAAATGGATTTAATGGTAAAATACCAACAGGAGGCCAAACACAACCTAACTCGACTGTGGGTACAAGCCTTCTATGAAAAAACCCCCAAAAAAATGCAAAAAAGAAACACACTTCAGAAAAAATAAATAAAACTATCCCTCATCGAAGATTCATACTAACCCATCTAGTATGATAACCTTGATAAGTCCCCTCACGAACAACATCCCGCCATCACTGCAACATAGTTAACAAAATTACCAAAACCCCAATTATTATTAAAGTTATCCCCTTTCCATGAAATCATCTTACTAACCCAACAGTCAAAAACAATGCCCCCCCCGCAGCAGTAAAAGGCCACGGACTAAACTCTACTAAATGAAAAGGATTACGTAACATTTAGCACTTTAAAATACTAACCTAATAGAACAACTTTCACAACCTGCCCGTTCGAGTGAAAAGATGCAGGAAAACTATTATCCTGTCACTCAAAAGACCTTCTCAAAGCCCTTCCCCAGACAACAGAACGTTGAGAAACAAATGACTCAAATAACATAAACATAAAAAGTAGTACAGAAACAAAAGAGATTAACGAACCTCAAGAAGAAACCACATTTCACTTAGCAAACCTATCAGGATAATCAGAATATCGACGAGGCATTCCAGCTAACCCTAAAAAATGCTGTGGAAAAAAGGTCAAATTAACCCCCACAAACATTAAAACAAAATGAACTTTTCTTCAAACAACATGAAAAGTTACACCAGAAATAAGAGGATATCAATAACTAAAAGCCCTAAATAAAGCAAAAACGGCCCCTATTCTTAACACATAATGAAAATGCGCAACTACATAGTAAGTATCATGTAAAACAATATCTAAAGAGGAATTAGATAAAACAATGCCTGTTAAACCTCCCACGGTAAACAGAAAAATAAACCCAAGAGCTCACATAATAGGAGGCTCAGTTTTATTAACAAATCCATGAATAGTTGCCAATCAACTAAAAACCTTAATGCCTGTTGGGACAGCAATAATTATAGTAGCAGCGGTAAAGTAAGCTCGCGTATCTACATCCATACCAACAGTAAATATGTGATGTGCCCACACAATAAACCCCAACACCCCAATAGAGACAATAGCATAAACCATCCCCAAATACCCAAAAACCTGCTTCTTTCCAGCATAATGTATTACAATATGAGAAATTATCCCAAATCCAGGAAGAATCAAAATATATACCTCTGGGTGACCAAAAAACCAAAATAGATGCATATACAAAATAGGGTCTCCTCCCCCAGTTGGGTCAAAGAATGAAGTATTTAAATTACGATCCGTAAGAAGCATTGTAATAGCCCCTGCTAAAACAGGCAAAGCAGCAACTAATAAAATAGCTGTTACGGTAACAGCTCATACAAACAAAGGAATTCGCTCAGCAACCAAACCAGGAGACCGTATATTCCCCACAGTAGAAATAAAATTAATAGCGCCTAAAATAGATGAAGCACCGGCAAGGTGCAAAGAAAAAATAGCTAAATCAACAGAAGCGCCAGAATGAGCAACATTCCCAGACAAAGGTGGGTATACTGTTCACCCTGTACCAACGCCCCTTTCCACCAAAGAAGACCTTAATAATAAAAATAGCGCTGGCACAAGTAACCAAAACCTTAAATTATTCAATCGAGGAAAAGCCATATCAGGAGCCCCAATTATTAAAGGAATTAATCAATTCCCAAACCCTCCAATCATTATAGGTATAACTAAGAAGAAAATTATTATAAAAGCATGAGCCGTAACAATAACATTATACAACTGATCATCCCCTAAAAGCCTTCCTGGCTGACCCAACTCTGCTCGAATTAAAAGACTTAAAGCTAACCCAATCAAACCTGACCATAATGCTAATAATAAATATAAAGTACCAATATCCTTATGATTAGTAGAACACAACCACCGCAAAAGTTTTAATTAAATAATATAATTTACCCTATTAATCAATAACAAAAAACCTCAGGCGATACACTTTCCACCCTAATAGGTATAAAAGAATGATTAACACCACAAATCTCCCTACACTGACCATATATTACCCCAGACCTGGTTAAATGCACACCTAATTGATTAATTCGACCAGGAATTGCATCGGCCTTTACCCTTAAAGAAGGTAAAGCTCAAGCATGAATCACATCAGCAGATCTCACTAAAATACGTCTACCAACACCATAAGGTAACACACATCGATTATCGACCTCCAATAATCGATACCCCCCCTCTCTCACCTCCAAACCATTAATTATATAAGAATCAAACCTAACAACATTCCCTCTATCCCCATATTCGTATTCTCAATATCACTGATGACCAATAGCCTTTACCCTAACCATAGGCCCCCCAACCTCATCTAACAAATACAATAACCGCACAGACGGAATAGCTAAAATTAATAGCAATAATCCAGGAACCACAGTTCAAGCAGCCTCAAGTGCCTGTGCTTCTATAATAAACCGAGAGGACAAACTACTTTTTAATAAACAAACTATTATATATCCAACAAAAGATGAAACCAACACAAGAACAAATATGGCATGATCATGAAAAAAAGTAAGTTCAGAACTTAACCCCCTATACCTGTCTTGAAACCCTAATTGACCCCAAAAGCTCATTTCCTATTTTACTACATACTTTAGACCTCTCACTCTAATGAGCCTTCACGCCACTCATGAATTACCCCTCCAAGTAACAAAATTAAAAAAACCAGTAAAGCTACATAACCAGTAATCCACATTCAAGAACCCCCAACGACTATTACAGCAGGAAACAATAATACAATTTCTACATCAAAGACTACAAAAATAACAGCTAACAGAAAGAACCGTAAAGAAAAAGGAACTCGTGAAGAGCCTATAGGATCAAACCCACACTCAAAAGGTCTAGGCTTCTCTCGACCTCTATAGAAAGATACCCCAAGAAATAACCCAACAACTAACAAAATAATCCCTAATAAGCAAGCCGTTAATACACTTAATATCACTTTTTCCATATTTACCTAAAAGGTAAATTACTCATCTTTTATAAATCTTATTAACTTTCCTAATAATTACCTAATGAGAGACCTAGCCTATTTATAGAACCACAACCTATTGTTTTTTTATTAAACTACTCATTATCAACACTTTTAATATATTTTATATTATTTTCCCTATTTTTTTATATTTATAAATATTTCATTTATTTTATTTACTGATAAAAAAAAATAAATGAAATATTTTATAATTATATAAGTTCTATACTTTAAAAAAAAGATTTGATTTGCATTCAACCATTGAATACTCATTCTAGAACTATTTATCTAAAGGACCTCGGAGAAGATTTGCCTTGAAATCAAAAAGAAAGTGTTCGACTCACTTATCCTTTTTCAGAGAGGTAGCCGAGCTAATATGTGGCTTCTAACTACATAAAGAGAGGTTTAACTCCTTCCACCTCTCTAATTTAAGCTAACTAAGTGTCTATCGCACATTGATTTTTCACGTCAAAAGAGCACACAGTGCATTTAGCTACTATCAAAACTCAACTATTGAGCTATAGTAATTTTAAATAAAGAAAAAATAAAAGCATTTACATTAACCATCACTATTTCTCTTATTATTATAATCTTTCCTCAGATTTCTCTAATATTTTTTACCACAAATAAAGACTACACTACTGAACAAATCTTGTGTTCATTAGATTTAAATACCACCCTTTCTAAACCCCAATCCGGGGACCACCCTATTATCTCCAGACCTGCTACAACAGACTTAACTACCTCAAACCCTCCCTTATCAAGCAAGAAAACCCCGTAACAATTAAATTTAATTTACTTAATATCACACCAAATGAAATCACCTAATAAACTTCTTTTTATATTTCTAATAATTAGAAGTACTTGTTTAGTAGCATCTTCATCTAATTGGCTAACCACCTGAATAGGCTTAGAAATTAATATACTCGGCTATATTCCACTCATCTTCTTAAAAGATAACGCAATAGAGTCAGAAGCAGCAGTAAAATACTTAATTCCTCAATCAGTAGGATCAACAATCTTCATTTCTTCAGCTATTATTTCAAACTACTTTAATAACCTACAAATTCTCATATTAATTGCAATATGTTTAAAATTAGGGGTAGCACCATTTCACTTTTGATTTCCCCCAGTAATGGCAACCCTCCAGCTGATTCCAGCCTTCATCCTTCTCACCTGGCAAAAAATTGCTCCAATTTTAGTTATTGCCTCTCTTAACACTCTGCTATTAAAAATAATTATACCAATTGCAGTAATCAGCGCTCTGTGAGGAGGAGTTGGAGGTATCAACCAAACTGATATTCGATCCTTACTTACGTACTCTTCAATTGGCCATACAGGATGGATACTAGCAAGAATCGCTAGAAACCATATAATTATATTCTCATACTTACTAACCTATATCTTAATTAATGCCTCGATTTTTACTTTTTTACTTAAAGAAAACATAAAATCTTATAAACAACTTTTCTACTCTAAAGAATCTACAAAAATGTTTATTTTGACAATCAGTCTCCTTTCCCTAGGAGGACTCCCACCTCTCACTGGCTTCCTAATAAAACTTCTAGTCCTTATATTCACAGAAGCAAAAATGGTTATTATCTTTGGGTTAATTACCGGAGCACTTATAAGACTATTTTACTATTTATCTCTAACTTTTTCTGTATTACTTAATATAAGTAAAATCAACTTAACCAAACATATAATAAACACTAAAGAATCAACTTTATTCCTTTTATCCCAAATCCTCCCTCTAACCATAATTCTCTTTTTTTTCTGGCAGGGTAAGCTAATTTACAAGCTGTTGGGCTCATAACCCAAAAATAGAATTTTCTTCCTGTTATCTTTCCCCTCAAAAAATAAACAAATTTAAAAACCTAAAAGATTTAAGTTAAATAAACTAATAGCCTTCAAAGCTTTAAATGATTAAAAATCAATCTTTAAACAAAGCTAAAACAAGAAACTTATTGTATTATGGTTTCGGCCCATAATTAGGTGCCCACTGCACCCTTGTTTTTGAATATTTCATTGACGTAAAAGGTTAGTTTTACCAATTAAACTACATATGGCAGCTCATACGTATTGTGTTATGAATTAATGTCTTAACTAAATTTTAAAAAATTAGCTTAAGAGTAATTCAATTAAGCTAATTCTTAGCTTTAAACTTTACCACAACACCAATGTCCTATATTATGCTAGCTAGGAAACTAGGCCATAGAAAAAAGTAAGAGGAGTGACAAAAATGGTGCCAGCAGTCGCGGTTATACCAGTACTCCAAGCTAATTCTAACAAGGCTGGAGTAGCTTTATAATTTAGACTACAAGATTAACTTTTAGTGTAAAAAACAAATTATAACTAAACCCTATTTAGTCAAACATTAACCACTCCAACAAACCATAATCTCAGAACTCGGATTAGATACCCGACTACTGTATGGCTCAACATATATAAGAATACTACGAGCGAAAGCTTAAACCTCAAACAATGTGGCGGTGCTTTACTCCTCATCAGGGGATCCTGTGGCTTAATTCGATAATCCACGAAAATCTTAGCTACTCTAGACTTCCAGCTTGTGTATGGCCGTTTATGCTTGCTCTTAAAAGAAAAAAAAGGAAGCAGAAGAGGTTACTACCCCAAAAATTCAGGTGACATACAGCCAATGATTAGCAGATCCATGGGATACAAATAAACATCCTATCAAATTTAAAAATTAAAATTTTTAATAAAGGAGGACTTGAAAGTAAGGGTTACTCCATCAAATGACCCTGAATAAGAACTAAAGCGCGCACAAATCGCCCGTCACTCCGACAATAAAGTAGGATAAGTCGTAACATAGTAGGGGTAATGGAAATTGCCCCTATCACAATCCATGATGGCCGAGACATCAGGCATCGAGCTTTTAACTCGATTACAGTTACTTATACTTCAGGATGCTTTGAGAAGCTAATAAGCATTGGTCTTGTAAACCAAAGATAAGAAAACCTCTCCAAAGCTAATCCCAAGTAAAGTGGCCGAGATTAGGCAAAAGATTGTAGCTCTTTTCACGGGCCATCCCCTTTACAAGCAACCCATAAAAAAAAAAAAAAAAAAAAAAAAAAAAAAAAAAAAAGAGAATTCTCGATCTTATAAAGTATTTTATAAAAAATAAGCAATTTTAATAAACCGCAAGGGCCAATCCTCAAGCTATCTAAAGAAGTGATAATCACATGTCCCTTTTGCATCATGGAGAAGCAACAAAACCTTAGCAATCCACACTCCCGAATGATTATGAGCTACTAATCTTTCAAAATTAATGTTTCATAATTAATATAGTAATTTTTAGTAGAAGTAACAAGCCTTTCATATAATCATATAGCTGGTTTTTCTCTAAAAGCATCACAGTGCTAGCCCATAGCCAAACAATACTTCTTTACATTATGAGGCTTACTTTACTGAGGATTAGCTCAGTAAAGCCTATAGAAATATTTTAAGCAATATTACCATAAGTAGGCCTAAAAGCAGCCACCCAATAACGTTTTAGTTACTGGAACTAAAATTTAATATTAAAGTCTATTTAATACTTCTAAACCTAAAGAAATTTAACAAAAAACCTATTTGTTATTAAACAGGCATTCTATTAGTATTAATATGTAAAATGTTTAACACTAATAAAAGTATTAAATCATAAACTTACTATATACCCACACATATATAAAGTGAACTCGGCAAATTAGTTCCCTGCCTGTTTACCAAAAACATCGTCTTTTGAATCCCCTAAATAAAAGATCATGCCTGCCCAGTGAAATTTTAAACGGCCGCGTTAGCGTGAGCGTGCTAAGGTAGCGTAATAATTAGCCTTTTAATTGGAGGCCAGTGAATGGCAAGACTAGGAACACCTTTACTTTATATATAAAAAAAATTTTTCATCTAAGTGAAAAGACTTAGATAATAAAGGAAGACGAAAAGACCCCGCGGAGCTTTACCTCTTCTTGTACTTCTGTTCACACACTTAAATGTATTAGAGGTTTGATTGGGGCAATCTTGGAACCAGCAAAGCTTCCAATATGTTAAATAATCCTATTCAAAACTTAATAAGGACCAAAAAGAAGCTACCCCGGGGATAACAGCGTAATCCAATTTAAGAGTACATATCGAAAGTTGGGTTTGCGACCTCGATGTTGGCTTAAGGTTATCCACATTAGTGCAACCGCTATGTTAGGATAGTCTGTTCGACTATTATACCCTTACACGAGCTGAGTTAAGACCGGCGCAAGCTAGGTTGGTTTCTATCTCCTTTAATAAAACATCTTCTTGATTGTACGAAAGGACCTCAAGAGATGCAACTTTAAAAAGCATTTTTAATAAGTTTTTATTAACTAATAAAAGGTTAGTATAGTAATACCACTGACTTAGGATCAGTAAATAAGTAATCACTTACCTTTTAATAACCTTTAAAAAGGGAAGAAGCTAATAAACCAGCAATTAGTTGTTACCTAATAGAGAGTGAAAATATCACCTTTCCTAAAACAGAAAATAGTTTAATTAAAAATAAAAACTTTGGGAGTTTTAGTCTTAGTAATACTAATTTTCTGAATCAAATCCCCTTTACGAAAAACCCACCCACTTATTAGAGTTCTCAACAACTCTTTATATGATCTCCCAGCTCCTATAAACCTATCAATCTGATGAAATTTTGGGTCCTTACTAGGCTTATGTTTAGTAACACAAATTGTTACAGGGCTCTTTCTTGCCATACACTATAATTCAAACGTAGATCTTGCTTTTTATTCTGTCTCCCACATTTCACGAGATGTAAACTACGGATGACTAATACGCACTATTCACGCTAATGGGGCTTCGCTATTTTTCGTGTGCATTTATCTCCACACAGGTCGGAGAATATACTATGGATCTTATTTAGCCCAAGAAACTTGAAATATTGGGATTATTCTTCTATTTCTTACTATAGCAACAGCCTTCTTAGGGTACGTACTTCCTTGAGGACAAATATCATTCTGAGGGGCCACTGTTATTACAAACCTTCTTTCAGCTATCCCATACATTGGTAAAACCTTAGTATACTGATTATGGGGAGGATTTTCAGTAAGAAATGCTACCTTAAGCCGATTTTTTGTCCTCCACTTTGTTCTTCCATTTGTAATTTTAGCCCTCGTCGTAATTCATCTACTATTCCTACATGAAACTGGATCTAATAACCCTCTTGGGATCTCGTCAAACGTAAGTCTAATCCCCTTCCATGTATTTTATACAGTAAAAGACGTAGTAGGGTTTATTATTCTCCTAATTTCCTTAACTCTTATTTGTCTCTTTTCACCGAATCTTTTGACAGACCCAGAAAATTATATTCCAGCCAATCCTTTAAGGACACCTGTCCATATTCAACCAGAATGATATTTCTTATTTGCTTATGCAATTCTTCGATCAATCCCTAACAAACTAGGAGGAGTAATTGCACTTCTTATATCCATTTTAATTCTAATACTTATTCCAAGGCTTCATTACAATACAATACGATCTAACTCATTTTACCCAATAAATCAAACTCTTTTCTGAACATTTTTAGGGATTTTCCTAGTGCTTACATGAATTGGAAAACAACCGGTAGAAGACCCTTTTATTTGAATTGGTCAAACCTTCTCTACCTTGTACTTTATATATTTTTTAATATCCCCCCTCTCCTCAAAAGTTTGGGACTTTTTCTTATTCTCACAAAAATCTTAGCGTGAAAAAATAGTTTAAACCCACAAAACATAACACTGAAAATGTTAAAATGAGATAGTCTTTTTTCATTATCATCACTCAAAAAATACAACTATTGCATAGATTAAATTTTAATAAAATACATTAATACAAACTATTAAAAAAATTAGTATTACTATAAATATTCGAATGTAAACTAAAAGTCTTCCTTTTTGTGTTAAATATGACAGCCTAACACCACTGCCCAAAACCCTAAACACACCTTGACCCCCTAGAACCTCTATTCAACCTAAATCTAAACAAAGGTGTATTGTTTTTCCTAATTTTAACCCAACCCCCGCTAAAAAGCTTCCAGAAGCCAAATTTATAAACCACATCCCTGATAAAAATCAACTCACCCCCCTGGGATTTTTTTTCCTTAAAATCTTACTCAGAAAAAAATTTACAAACCTATAAAACAACCCAACAAACGTAACAACTCTAATTACCAGCTTTCCAAAAACACCAACTAAACTAAACCCATTTACTTCTACCCAAACTCTTTGTAATAACCATCCACCCATGATAGCACCAATAGACAACACACAAATAGAACACACCACATACCCACTCTCAGTCTCATATATTGACAATCCTCCACCATAACTTTGACCAAAAACCCCCACTAACAAGATTCGTAATCTATAAATTAACCTAAGCCCAGCCCCTATTAACATAATCACAATCTCTAACACACCCCTAAACCCGCTAAAAGCCCCCTCCAAAATTAGATCTTTTGAGTAAAACCCGCTTAAAAAGGGTATACCACATAAAGCAACGCTCCTAAGCACTAAACACCTTCTTCTAAAAGGCAATAAATAATTTAAACTGCCTAAAATCCGTCCATCCTGACTATCCATGGTAGAATGGATAATAGACCCAGCACACAAAAATAACAAGGCTTTAAACAAAGCGTGCGTAAGAAGATGAAAAACAGCAACTAAAGGAAAACCAATTCCAACAGTAAATATTATCAGACCTAATTGTCTTAAAGTAGAAAGAGCAATAATTTTCTTCAAATCTACTTCGTAACAAGCTCTTAATCCTGCTATTAATAAAGTTAACACCCCCATTTTTCTTAAAAACCATAAAACTTCTTGTCTTTCAATCAAAGTTCTATAAAAGCGAATCACTAAATAAACCCCAGCCGTTACCAAGGTTGAAGAATGGACTAAAGCAGAAACAGGCGTAGGAGCGGCTATGGCTGCAGGTAATCAAGCAGAAAAAGGAATCTGAGCCCTTTTTGTTATTGCCCCTACCACAACTAAAAAACAGACTAGTATCCTATAACTCCCTGTTATACCATAACCAATTCGTCACTCGCCTCAATTAACTAAAAAACAAATTACTAAAATTAATAAAGCATCCCCAACACGATTAACTAGTACAGTCAATATCCCAGCAGCTAAAGACTTCTTATTCTGATAATAAATTACCAAAGCAAAAGACACGATCCCTAACCCATCCCAACCTAAAAGGATGGTAATTATCCTAGGTACAAAAATTAATAAATTCATAGACCCCACAAAAGCTATAATTAACATCATAAATCGTTTTATATACACTTCCCCCTCTATATAAGACATCCTAAATAAAGACACAGACCCAGAAATTAAACAAACAAAACATGAAAAGATAACCCTAATATAGTCAACAATAATAGGCAGACTTCAAACCCTACTACACAACCTAAAGAACTGCCACTCAACCATATAACTTTGTTCTGTAGAACCAACCATATAAACTCCAAACACCCACAAAAACATAGCAACACAATAAAGAAAAACAGCACATAAGATAGGAATTATTAACTTCTTATTAAGTCTCATCTAATGTAGCAAGAAACTCTTTCTTGAAAGTAAAGATCAACAAGCACTCTAACCTACATTTTACCTTAAAGAGATAAACCTTAATTAATTTCTATCCCTACTTTAGAAGGTTTAGATTACTTCTATAGAGTTAGTAATACTTTAAACTTAACTTATAGGGTTAGCTATACCATAATAGTATCATTAATCTATTAATTCTTTATTAATTACTTTATAAGATTTACTAAACTCTTCTAGAGTTAGAGATCATACTATCCCTCCCAACTAAGAACCCTCCCTCAATTCTCGAGAATTTATTTATTAAATTTCTTAAAAATTTTAATAAATAAATTCTCTATGGCTAGATTGAAAGCTGGTGAACCTGTGGACACAAGTGAATTTGGATCACTAGAAGGTAATTAAAAATTCCGCTTTCACACTGTCTTGTAGTATAACCATTACTAATACTGTAAATTGCAACTTTACCAAAACTTATTAGTCAAGACATATATAGGCATTACGCCGGATAGAACGGATTACTCTGATGAAGTAAACTATAGGTTCCTTTACCTTAATGCTTATACACGACAACCTAGAAAGGTATTACTCAACCATCTCTTTATTAAGTCTCATCTAATGTAGCAAGAAACTCTTTCTTGAAAGTAAAGATCAACAAGCACTCTAACCTACATTTTACCTTAAAGAGATAAACCTTAATTAATTTCTATCCCTACTTTAGAAGGTTTAGATTACTTCTATAGAGTTAGTAATACTTTAAACTTAACTTATAGGGTTAGCTATACCATAATAGTATCATTAATCTATTAATTCTTTATTAATTACTTTATAAGATTTACTAAACTCTTCTAGAGTTAGAGATCATACTATCCCTCCCAACTAAGAACCCTCCCTCAATTCTCGAGAATTTATTTATTAAAATTTTTAAGAAATTTAATAAATAAATTCCTCAATGGTTACACAAAAAGTAGTATATTTTATTACATCTCGCTTACACCGAGCAAAAGGTTCCAAACCCTTTTTGAAAGTAAATTTAAAGTAAGGTGGCAGAAAAGTGCCTCAGATTTAAGCTCTGACCATGAAGTTATTACTTCCCTTTCTA